GCTCCTCTCACTAAAGTACATGTCTCCGCGCATATCAATCTATTACTCGCGTCTCTGTCTGGTAAAATATGACAATTCGAATAAAAAATCTACATAGAAAGGTTTGAAGGAAATTAAATCAACAACATATGTTGTACACTTTATTTCCCCGGGATTGTAGTTCAATTGGTCAGAGCACCGCCCTGTCAAGGCGGAAGCTGCGGGTTCGAGCCCCGTCAGTCCCGATGGATCCAAATCCAATAAAAAAAAATATGGAAATTTCCATTTCTTCAACGAGTACTCATTGATGGGAGAAAGCCATATGTGCCATATGTGAATTACCGCAATTATTGGTAGCATCATATTCCGGATTCGAAAGAATACCGTACTGGGTCTAGTTGATTACGCCCGATTTTTGTAATGGAATAGAGTACTATACGTTTCCGGGAAGCACATACACAAAGGGAATTTGGACGATACAAAATAAATTGTACATAGTAAACTATGATCTAATTTTTCGTCTTAAAGCAAAATATATCTGTTCAGGCTCCGATTTTGTGTAACCTCAATTAGTAAATTCAAATTTCACACTTAACTTTTGATATATACGTCCCACTACTAATTCAAGGAAAGAGGATATTAATACAAACAAGGATCCCCATCTATCTCTCTTAGTGAGGGAATTAATAATTTTTGAAAGTTTAAGTTTAGTTTAATTATTTTTTTTTAAGAAGATTTGATCAGTACAAAAAACGGAAGGAGTTTAGTTCGAACCTACCTCCTTTTCCTTTTTTGAATTTCGCTGCTATTGTTTGCTTGAGTTTGTTTATAAACAATGTGAGGGTAAAGGTAGTCTGATGAGACTTCATCAGATAATTGCATTGGACAAGAGGGTAGTAGATTATAGAAAAGAAAGAATGCAAAAAATTAGAAATAAAAAAAAAGTACAGAAATTCTTGATTGCATCAGGAATCCCATTTTATTTGAATTCGGTATGGATAAAAGATCTTCCTATGTTATACTATTCAATTCTCGACGATGAATCGATTTGATAGCTCCGATATTGTTATTCATGATATTTTAATACGATTCGATATCATCGAGATGCAATGCAGCCCATTGAATTTACAAGCGAAACATTTATCATCTCTATGGGATTAAATCCCGAGTTATTGCGAATAAAAAATGAAACGATGAGATTATGGAAGTAAATATTCTCGCATTTATTGCTACTGCACTGTTCATTCTAGTTCCTACCGCCTTTTTACTTATAATATACGTAAAAACAATCAGTCAAAGTGATTAATTTGAATTAATCTTGACTTTTTTTTTCTTATCAATGATTGAAGATAAGAAAAATGACAAGGATTCCAATTTCGCGTCTTAAATGAAATTGGCGGACTAGAATTATCAGTATTCTACGAGAGAAGTATTCTATGAGATCCGATAGTATGGTAGAAAGAAATATATGAATCTTTCTACCATACTATCTCTTATTGTTATTGAAGTGTATAAAATTGTACTCTATAAAAATAGAGGTTGAATATAGATCAATTTGAATATAGATGAATCTACAATATATATCTTTCTATTTATATATAGATATCATATGAATTACATATATGTAATGTTAATATAATATACATCGTGGCCCAATTCTATTTCTTTGCTTCATAATTCATGTTGATTCCAATGAATCTGAAATGAAATAATCGAAAGGCCACTAATCCTTTTTTTAGCATTCAAAAGAAGTCATTGATTGAGCAGTTGACAGATGATCCAGGGGTTCGGTTCCGTGGGAACTTTTTATCTTCGGATTTCGAAAAGAATTAGTAAACCCCATCTTTAACGTTTGAACCATGATATGAAATGAGTTCGATAAAACAAGCAGAAATCCTATTTTGAAAATAACTAAAATACTAAGAATAATAAATAAAACAAGTGGTAAGCACGTAATATGTGGGTGGCTACCCCGAGGTACTATCTTATTATGAAGTAGTAGATTATTATGCGTAGTATCTCATTGGACAACCACTATGTCTATGTTCTTTCGTGTCGAAAGTATGTATCCACTTAAAAACTTATAATCAGAACTATTTTTTTTTTTTTTTACTGTTCAAAAAAAATCAAAGAAAAAAAGTTTTGCAGAATGATCTATAAAATAAACCAAAAACAATCGATACAGTTTGATTCTTCAATTAGTAGTACTTCTAGAGTCCACTTCTTCCCCATACTACGAGTGAAAGAGAAAATGTAAAGACTACCATTAAAGCAGCCCAAGCGAGACTTACCATATCCATGTGAATTATGTCCCCTATCTCTATGAATATAAAAGAATTATTCCATAATTGCTCACTAATAATTATTATTCACTAATAATAGTGGAATCACTAGCGCATAGTCAAAAAGAGATTCGGGCACAACACCATTGATGAAACAATCCAAAAACTCGAATTATAACAAGTTATTATATGATTTCTAGTATAATCGAAAAAATTAAGTACAAATAAAAGAGGCAGAGAAACTCTTGGAAGTATCAAAGGAGTGTTAGTACCATGTAGGAATAATAAGACCTAGTCTTTCTTTTGTTGTCCTGCATTTCATTACATTAAAAAATGAGTATAAAAATAGTCAATCAACATAGATCACTATCTATCGCATACCCCTATTATTCCTTTCTCATTTGATCTAATCTTTACTGTCTCCCGATTGTTTCATAGAGACAATCGGGAGATGGGATGACCTATTACATGCTAGAGCTTATCGAAAAGAAAGAAGTTCCTTTTTTTAAGATTCAAATAAAAAAAAGCCAATTATCCATTCAATATAATATTGATTGAATGCTCGAGCACTCAGATACTTTCATGAGTCCATATATAAAGTATCTTCCTCCTTTCCGTAACTCAAAATGAAATTCGATTCCCTAATTCAAGACCCAATCAGTAGACACCACATTCGTAGTCGAAGGGTTATCATATCAAGATTTAACGATTATTTTTCATTACTCTACTAAATTCTTGAAACGAAACCTAGACGCAAGGATGTATAGCATTTTAGAGAAACCCAACGATGCTTAGAATCAAGCAAATCTAAAGAGGCTTTTTCTTCTGCTGGAAAAAAAATGATAAAGTTATATCAGCAAAATAGCAGAAAGTATTTCCATTCTTTTGTTTGTTGATGAGGCGACACCCGGATTTGAACTGGGGAAAAAGGGATTTGCAGTCCCCCGCCTTACCGCTCGGCCATGCCGCCAAAACGATACAAAATATCGGATTGGCTCTATCTCTTCGATTGATAGTATCTTACAACACACAATATCTAAAACTAAAAACCGAAAAACTTTACTTTCTTTTTCTATTGAAAAAAAATGTGGATTTTCAGTCACAAAAGAAAAAATTAAGGAGACAAATGGGAACCGTTAACTTTAACTATTGACTGTGAATTCATAAATGATTCTTGGATTCAAATTGAAAATTAGGTTTCCCTAATGATATAAGAAAACAATCCCAAAATTGATACCTTACCTAAATAAATAAAAATTGATACATAACTAATCATTACTAATCCATCCGTATTGATTCGTTTCCATAACCATAAAAAAATCCTTCTTAATGAAAATTATAATAGCGATTATTAGTATATGTAAACCCCAGAACATAAATGATTACAATTATCTAAATCTAATTGGGTATCTTATCTATATAAGATGTTTATAGAAAATGTTCAGAATTCCATTTTTACAATTTTTTTTTTCATTATCATTAAATAGAAAATTGGATAGAGTACGTGTCCCCCATAGAACTGTAATAAAGGAGGAGATATATATAACTATATATATATCTGCACATGTTTATTATATTAATAAATACAAGTCTTCATACATATTTCAATCGGATTCTACGAATTCTACTAAAAAAAATATAGGTATAGGTAAAATATCTCTCTTCTATGCGAATTTTTTTTTAACAGTGGAATCTACGAAAAAGTTCCATGTTGTTAAAAAAATACAAAAAAAATTGTATATTGTTTCTGCAGATCAAATCCCGAATCTATTTATAGTACCCAATCGGATTGGAATATCATAATAATGGTAGAAATGGACTCACTTTTGTTTTGATATAGATATTCTATACAAAACTCCATAAGTCTAAATAGAATTTACCAATTCCTTTGTATTTCATTTGTAGTTGTTGCAAATTCCAATTTAAGTATCAAAGGCTCTTTATTCCTACGTTCATATGTATTTGATGCATTACATCTATTACACCTATCAAGTTAGGTAAAATTTCATGTGATTCAGTAAACATAATCGAAATTCCATCATTGCTAAATCGATCCATTTGATGATGAATAAGCAAATAATGGGATTTTTTTTATAAATGGGAAATAAAAAAAATGCTTGGGGGTGGAAATGAGAGAATGTCTACAATACCTGGGTTTAATCAGATACAATTTGAAGGGTTTTGTAGGTTCATTGATCATGGCTTAACAGAAGAACTTTCTAAGTTTCCAAAAATTGAAGATACAGATCAAGAAATTGAATTTCAATTATTTGTGAAAACATATAAATTGGTAGAACCATTGATAAAAGAAAGAGATGCTGTCTATGAATCACTCACATATTCTTCTGAATTATACGTATCCGCAGGATTAATTTGGAAAACCCGTAGGGATATGCAAGAACAAACAATTTTTATTGGAAACATTCCTCTAATGAATTCCCTGGAAACTTCTATAGTAAGTGGACCATACAGAATTGTGATCAGTCAAATATTGCAAAGCCCCGGTATCTATTACCGGTCAGAATTGGACCATAACGGAATTTCGGTCTATACCGGCACCATAATATCTGATTGGGGAGGAAGATTAGAATTAGAGATTGATCGAAAAGCAAGGATATGGGCTCGTGTGAGTAGGAAACAGAAAATATCTATTCTAGTTCTATCATCAGCTATGGGTTCGAATCTAAGAGAAATTCTCGAGAATGTTTGCTACCCTGAAATTTTTTTGTCTTTCCTGAA